TTTCATTTTAAGGAGAGGGTTCAAAAACATATTTATTCTGAGTCAGAAGGAGAAATGCACTGGAGTACTGATGGCTATCATACGCCCGAGTATCCATATAGTAATGTTCATCTATTACCAAAAACAAGTCATTTATGGATATTAGCAGGAGGTCTATGCAGATCCAATTCCAATATAGTATCTTTTTCACTCCACAAGGATCAAGATCAAATGAATGCTAATTCATTTTCTCTCAAAGATATCTTTGATCTCTCACTGACTAATGATCAAGTAAGACATAAATTGTTGGATACTTTTGGTAAAAAAGATAGGGAAAGTCTTGACTATTCAAAACCTTATCGAATCATATCTAAGGGTCATTGGAATCTCATAGAGCCTTCTACTTATATTCGTCAAGAGAATTCTTTGGCGAAAAAGCGAAGAAATAGATTTGTGATTCCCTTACAATATGATCAAGAACAAGAAAAGAAACTAATACCCTGTTTTGGTATTTCGATTAAAATACCTATAAATGGTATTTTACGTAGAAATAGTATTCTTGCTTATTTTGATGATCCGCGATACAGAAGAAGCAGTTCAGGAATTACTAAATATGGGATTGTCGAAGTAGATTCAATCGTAAAAAAAGAAGATTTGATTGAGTATCGAGGAGCAAAAGATTTTAGTCCGAAATACCAAACGCAAATGAAAGTAGATCAATTTTTTTTCATTCCCGAGGAAATACATATCTTACCCGGATCTTCGCCCATAATGGTCCGGAACAATAGTATCATTGGAGTAGATACACGACTTGTTTTAAATATAAATACAAGAAGTCGAGTAGGTGGATTAGTCCGAGTGGAGAGAAAAAAGAAAAGTATAGAACTGAAAATATTTTCTGGAGATATTCATTTTTCTGGAGAGGTGGATAAAATATCTAGGCACAGTGGCATTTTGATACCACCAGGAATCGGAAAAAAAGATTCTAAAGGATCAAAAAAATTGAAAAATTGGATCTATGTCCAACGCATTACACCTACCAAAAAAAAGTATTTTGTTTTGGTTCGGCCCGTAGTCACATATGAAATAGCTGATGGGATAAATTTAGCAACACTTTTCTCTCAGGATCTCTTGCAGGAAAAGAATAATGTCCAACTTCGAATTGTCAATTATATACTTTATGAAAATGGCAAGTCAATTCGAGGAATTTCTCACACAAGTATTCAATTAGTTCGAGCTTGCTTAGTATTGACTTGGGACCAAGAAAAAAAGAGTTCTATAGAAGAAAAGGTTTATGCTTCTTTTGTTGAAATAAGGACAAATGATCTGCTTTGTTATTTCATCCGAATTGAGTTAGTAAAGTCCACTCTTTCGTATACCGAAAAAAGGTATGATACGGCAGGTTCAGGATTGATTTCCAATAATGAATTAGATCGTATTCATAGAAAAAATCCTTTTGATTCCAAGGCGAAGATTCAAATATTTCCCCAACATCAGGGAACTCTTGGTACGTTGTTGAATCGAAATAAGGAATGCCAATCTTTCCTAATTTTGTCATCATCCAATTGTTCTCGAATTGGTCCCTTCAATACTTCGAGATATAATAATGCGACAAAAGAATTGGATCCCATGACTCCAATTAGGTATTTGTTGGGTCCTTTAGGTACTATTGTGCCTAGAATAGTAAATTATCGTTCATCTTACTATTTAAGAACTTATAATCAAGTCTTTTTAAAGAAATCTTTTTTGCTTGAAAATTTTCAACAGACTTTACAAGTGCTTCAAGTACCTCCATTTCAATACTGTTTCCTAGATGAAAATAGTAGGATTTATAATCCCGATCCTTGCAGTAACATCATTTGGAATTCATTCCATTTGAATTGGTGTTTTCTCCATCACGATTCTTGTGAAGAGGCATGGACAATAATTAGCCTTGGACAATTCCTTTGTGAAAATGTATATCTATTGAAATATGGATCACGCATAAAAAAATCTGGTCAAATTTTCATTGTTCATGTTGATTCTCTAGTTCTAAGATCAGCTAAGCCCTATTTGGTCACTCCAGGAGCAACTGTCCATGGTCATTATGGGGAAACCTTTTATGAAGGAGATACATTAATTACATTTATATATGAAAAGTCGAGATCTGGTGACATAACGCAAGGTCTTCCAAAAGTAGAACAAATCTTAGAAGTTCGTTCAATTGATTCAATATCGATGAACCTCGAAAGAAGAGTTGAAGGTTGGGACGAACGTATCCGAAGGATTCTTGGGATCCCCTGGGGATTCTTGATTGGAGCTGAACTAACCATAGCCCAAAGTCGTATCTCTTTGGTTAATAAGATACAAAAGGTTTATCGATCCCAGGGGGTACAGATCCATAATAGACATCTAGAGATTATTGTACGTCAAGTAACATCAAGAGTTTTGGTTTCCGAAGATGGAATGTCTAATGTTTTTTTACCTGGGGAATTTATTGGATTGTTGCGAGCAGAACGAGCAGGGCGCGTTTTGGACGAATCAATCTGTTATCGGGCAATCTTATTGGGAATAACGAAGTCATCTCTGAATACTCAAAGTTTCATATCCGAAGCAAGTTTTCAAGAAACTGCTCGAGTTTTAGCAAAAGCTGCTCTACGAGGTCGTATTGATTGGTTGAAAGGCCTGAAAGAAAACGTTGTTCTGGGGGGGATTATACCGGTTGGTACCGGATTCAATAAATTAGTACATTGTTCAAAGCAAGACAAAAACATTCATTTGAAAATCAAAAGGAAGAATCTATTCGAGTTGGAAATGAGCGATATTTTGCTACACCATAGAGAATTATTTTGTTCTTGTGCCCAAAAACTTTCCATGAGACATCAGACCAATCTTTTACGTAATGTATCCTAACAAGAGGTTTATTCTTTTTATTTTAACTCTCTGGTCCGATTATGGATTTCATAATCAATGAAATAAAAAAAAAAAAGAATGAAATTCATGGTTTGGGTCGTAGATCAATGGTCAATCCTGGTAGAAGGTTCCGTCGGAACAATTCTTTATTTCATAAGGTACTGAATCTCTTTGAAAAAAAAAGAAAAAGAGAAAGTGTGGGAAAATGGGAAGACGATATTGGAACATCAATTTGGAAGAAATGATGGAAGCAGGAATTCATTTTGGTCATGTTACTAATAAATGGAATCCTAGAATGGCTCCTTACATCTCGGCAAAGCGTAAAGGTATTCATATTACAAATCTTACTATAACTGCTCGTTTTTTATCAGAAGCCTGCGATTTAGTTTTTGATGCAGCAAGTAGGGGAAAAAGGTTCTTAATCGTTGGCACCAAAAAGAAAGCAGCGGATTTAGTAGCATCAGCAGCAATAAGGGCTCGATGTCATTATGTTAATAAAAAATGGCTTGGTGGTATGTTAACGAATTGGTCTACTACAGAAACAAGACTTCAGAAGTTCAGGGACTTAAGAGCAGAACAAAAGATGGGGAAACTCAATCGTCTTCCTAAAGGAGATGCAGCAATGTTGAAGAGAAAGTTATCTACTTTGCAAGCATATCTTGGCGGGATCAAATATATGACGGGATTGCCCGATATTGTAATTATCGTGGATCAGCAAGAAGAATATACGGTTCTTCGAGAATGTGTCATTTTGGGTATTCCGACGATTTGTTTAATCGATACAAATTGTGATCCAGATCTTGCAGATATTTCTATTCCGGCCAACGATGATGCTATAGCTTCGATTCGATTGATTCTTACCAAATTAGTATCTGCAATTTGTGAGGGCCATTCTAGTTATATAAAAAATGGTTGATTATCTTATCATTACTCTTAAGAAGAAGAAAGAAGAAGGTTAGTTTGTTTTTGGTGAACTCTCTTTGATTGTTACTATTTTGGTTTGCATCTTTTGGAGTTTGAACTATGTTTTGACTATCAAATAATATTGAAAAGAAAAAATAAAAATGATTGGTATTTTTTTTATGTGATTTCTCGGTATCCTAAATATACGATTCATAACTTAAATTCATGAATGAATATAGGTGAATTGAGAAAGAGATGGTTGAATAAAAATAATCACTTTTTTGAAGTTTGATTTATGTTAGAGGACAATATGAATGTTATACCATGTTCCATTAAAACACTCAAAGGGTTATACGATATATCAGGTGTAGAAGTAGGCCAACATTTATATTGGCAAATAGGAGGTTTACAAATTCATGCCCAAGTACTTATCACTTCTTGGGTTGTAATTGCTATCTTATTAGGTTCAGTCATCATAGCTGTTCGGAATCCGCAAACCATTCCGACCAACGGTCAGAATTTCTTCGAATATGTCCTTGAATTTATTCAAGACTTGAGCAAAACTCAGATTGGAGAGGAGTATGGTCCTTGGGTTCCTTTTATAGGAACGATGTTCCTATTTATTTTTGTTTCTAACTGGTCAGGTGCTCTTTTACCTTGGAAAATCATAAAATTACCTCATGGGGAGTTAGCTGCGCCCACGAATGATATAAATACTACTGTTGCTTTAGCTTTACCTACGTCAGTGGCATATTTCTATGCGGGTTTCAGGAAAAAAGGATTGGGATATTTCGGGAAATACATTCAACCAACTCCAATACTTTTACCAATTAATATTCTAGAAGATTTCACAAAACCTTTATCTCTTAGTTTTCGACTTTTCGGGAATATATTGGCTGATGAATTAGTGGTTGTTGTTCTTGTTTCTTTAGTGCCTTCAGTAGTTCCTATACCTGTCATGTTTCTTGGATTATTTACAAGTGGTATTCAAGCTCTTATTTTTGCAACTTTGGCTGCGGCTTATATAGGTGAATCCATGGAGGGTCATCATTGACTCACTTTCAAAATAGTCTTTTTTGAAGCTTATCCCAATTCAAGCAATGCGGGGGTTCGGGGTTCAATATAATCCACTGGGTTGGAGAAGAGAATGCAAATAGCTACATGTATGTATATATGAAGAAATATATATGATATTGCAGAATTTGGAAGATAAAAAGATAAAGAAGGGTTGGAGATCATGTATATGTAATACCTATGAGTATCAATCCTTGTTTATGTTTTGAAGAATGGTTTCAGAATACAATTTAATAGAATAAAAAAGAATAAAAAGTGCAGGTGATTTACGTTATGGAAGAAAAAAATTATATGTTATTTACTAGTTAAATGGTAATTACCCCTATCTCTTTTTTTTCTAGCCCACTGCATTTAGATGAATTCCCATATAAGTCCTTTTTGTATTTTGTCTTTGATTGTGAATTGAATGAAAGAGAAAAAATAGAATAAAAAAATAGAATAATTTATAAACAAGGAAACGCAATGACTAAAACCGTATACATATTTATTTACATAAGGTAGAAATACATAAGGTAGAAAGGAAAAACGGTCTATCGAAGTAGTTCTGACAATTCAGTAATATTATGAATTCCATTTGGAACTTTTAGCTACTTCGACCCGATATATTTTAGTGAAAAAGATCAAAAAATAAAAAAGAAGTTTAGTAAGGTAATAGAATATTAAAGTAGAAGTAGAAAAAATAGATTAAGTACTAATTCATTGGTTGGTTGTATCATTAACCATTTTTTTTTGTGCGAGGAACTTACCATGAATCCACTTATTTCTGCTGCTTCCGTTATTGCTGCTGGATTGGCTGTAGGGCTTGCTTCTATCGGACCTGGGGTTGGTCAAGGTACTGCTGCGGGCCAAGCCGTAGAAGGTATTGCGAGACAACCAGAAGCAGAGGGTAAAATACGAGGTACTTTATTGCTTAGTCTGGCTTTTATGGAAGCTTTAACAATTTATGGACTGGTCGTGGCATTAGCTCTTTTATTTGCAAATCCTTTTGTTTAATGTTGAATTTCATCGTAGAAAAAAAATGTAAAAAAAAAAAAAAAAGAAGAATAAAAGCATAACCATAACTAATAAATTTGAGAATTCTCAAATTCCATTAATAATAATAAGCGGAGTGATACAAAAAGAACTCTGTTCTTTGTTAGTCCTATCTATAAGGGGAGAGCATATGAAAAATATAACCGATTCTTTTGTTTCCGTGGGGCACTGGCCATCCGCTGGGAGTTTCGAGTTTAATACCGATATTTTAGCAACAAATCCAATAAATCTAAGCGTAGTGCTGGGTGTATTGATTTTCTTTGGAAAGGGAGTGTGTGCGAGTTGTGTATTTCAAGAATACGTTGGATTTAACCGGCTGCACTTTTTTTATATTTATGTATTCTTTTTTATATTTCTATAGTAGAAATAGGAACAAAAGGTGCACAATCTCGACGAATTACTTCGGAATTGGATTTTATTCAGAAATCCATATGTAAGAACCATAGCATTTCGTGACTAATTGGTAAATGAACTTTGATTCTCTTCTCTATCAACCAATAATGTCGAGGTCTTTTACATGGTTAAAGATAAATTGTTTGAAGTCCAGGCACAGCATAGCATGGTACTCTTTCTACCACTACGTTAGTACCAAAAAGGTTGAAAAATAATACAAAGAAAAAAGGAAGAATTAGGAATTTATCCGATGTAGAACACTCATATGGATAAAATTATTTGAACCATTAACTGGAAAGATGGGTCCCCCTTTTTTATCCACTGCCGAATCGACGACCTATGTATTGTATTTGTATAAAATATTTGTATAAAAAAAAGAATTTTTTGGATGAAAAAGATCAAAATCTCATTCTATTCTAATAATAATGAGAATGAAGTTCATAATTCTATTCAATTCTCTTTCTATTCTATTAGGATTTTGATTTAATTTATCATAGCATATAAAGAAGAAAATTCTTTCTTCTTTAAAATCTTTTTCTTTTTGGAAAGAAGTTGTAAATAAAGAACAAATAAAGAAACAACTTTGCTGACAATTTTTTCTTTTTTGTCTGGTCTGAAGAGTCCTCCTAAGATTCTGATGTTAGATCAGTTTCGATATCTTTGAATAAGAACAGAAAAGAGAGGATAGGCTCATTCCGTTCAAAGATATGGGAATGTCCATTAATCAAAGAAAAGATAAAAGAAACAATTGAGCGTGAGAGCCAAATGAATTGAAAGATTCATGTTTGGTTCGGGAAGAGATATGATAGTTGTGAAATGAATGGAAAGATAATCTACTTTCATTAAATGATTTATTAGATAAGCGAAAACAGAGGATCTTGAGTACTATTCGAAATTCAGAAGAATTACGTAGAGGAGCCATTGAACAGCTCGAAAGAGCTCGGGTTAGATTACGGAAAGTGGAAATCGAAGCAGATGAGTATCGAACGAATGGATACTATGAGATAGAACGAGAAAAAGGAAATTTGATTAATGCTACTTGCAATAGTTTGGAACGATTAGAAAATTACAAAAATGAAACTCTTTTTTTTGAAAAACAAAGAGCAATTAATCAGGTCCGACAACAAGTTTTGCAACAAGCCTTACAACGAGCTCTAGGAACTTTGAATAGTTGTTTGAATATCGAATTACATTTTCGTACTATCAGTGCTAATATTGATATCCTCG